CGGTACCTCAATATCCACTGGTTTACTAGCTAAATGGCAATTGGCGCATACAATACGTCCAGTCGCTTCTCGTGGATTTTCATAACCCTGCTGTGCAAAAATGGGATATGCATTTGAAATGGATGTACGAGTTATTATATATATCATTAGCGATATGGAAATAGATCGAGTAATCTGTTCCTTTATCCAAGAAAAAGTATTTCTAGTTTGCATGGTCCAACCATTGATCCCGAAAATTTCTACAATAAATTGGGGTAGGTTACTAATGGAGTTTCCTATCCACGATTCTGTTATTTACTGGAATAAATTGACTGGATTAATATATAGGAATATAGGATGAATCCCCGGGATGGGTAGAAATCTAAAGTGATTTTCAATGCTTTGCTTCTGTACAACTGCAAAGTAAGAAACATTCTAATAGGAATTGGATTAGGTAGATAATTTTTTCAGTCATTCATTGAATGATAAATCACTACAAGTGACGGAGATACGCGATTTAAATAACGGAAAATCCAATATTTTAAAATTGTATCTAGAATGACTGGAAAAGTGGAAACAAGGCCAGATATTATTTGATCATTATGAACAAATCCAAAATCCTTGTAGACAAAGCCAATCAGCAGTTCCCAACCATGGGGCGAATGAAATCCGATACATAAATCAGTTAATAAAAGAAGAGAAAAAGCTTTTATTGTGTCACTTAAGTTATATAGGAATTCCTGAGCCCAAGAGTTAAGAATAACAAGTTCTTTATTACCCAAAATAGAATAACCGCTTAGAATAATGAAACAGATTATATTTGTCGAGAAGTGCAAAATCGTATGAATACGACCCTCGTTGTGTATCTTGATTAATTGGATTGTTTCTTTGTGAATTCCTATACGAAGGTTTTGTAGATGTGTCTCCGAGTATTCCTTGATCATTTCCTCTAAGAAGAGGAGTTCCTCCAATTCTCTGAATTTTTCTAGAATACTCTTTTCTTCAATATCATTCAAAAAAAATTCGGATTGCCTAGTATTCCACCAATAAGTAACCCATGATTCCAGACTTTTTTGAAATGAGAGAGAAATCCACCAGGGCAAAAATACTATAGATGCAAGATATAAAAGAGGAGTGAATGCTTTCTTTTTTTCCATTTTTTCGTCTGTGAATTGTTAATGAACCCATCTCATTCGTCGACTCTATGTAATCTAATATTTCTCTCATGCATCTCTTCTATTACAAGTTATCGAACCTATGAATCTATTCACTCTTTTTTATTTGTGATTTCGTGGTTAGGCCTTGAATCTAGAAAAAAAATACCGAAATAGACGAAAAATTCGAATGAATAAATAAAAAAAATTGTTTACCTATATTTCAATTGGTCGAATTTGAAGCACATATCTCCTTTCGATAAATGCCCGGAAAAATTTTATTTTATTATTATTCCATATATGTCTGCTTTGACTCGAATGAATGTTTTGAAGAAACCTCAATTAAGTTATAAGTTATGTTATAGAAAAAGGGGATTCTTTCTTTTTTTGCTCTCCTGCTGAGAAAGCATTCATTTCTCGGCTTCATTTATTAAAAAACTTCAATTGGTACACGCAAGAAATAGGCCAATTCAGCAGCTTTTTGTTCCATTTCCCGTGGAGTAAAATTCTCATCAGTACGAGTCAATGGAATGGCTCCCTGGCCTCTGATATCCATATAAAGGACACGACGAGCAAAAAGACCCTCTTTCACTTCTATTCTGACGGACTGAATATCTTTTATAAGAAATCGGAGGAAGACCCGACGATTTTTTCCAGGAAATCCCCAACGAAAGATACACACTATTCCATCTTTTCTATCAAATCGATCATAACCACTACCTACATTCCACGAAATTGTGCACCACAAATAGGAGCTAATAAAAAGACCCGCGATCCCATAGAAAGACATCACAATTCCTTGCGGAAAAAAAACTATTTCCTGAGACGGAAATAAAGATATCAAATTTCTACCAAGATAACTCGAGGTTCCAACCAACAAGAATCCTAATGAACCTAAAAAAAGGATAACAGCCCAGCAGAAATTACTTGTTTTTCGAGCCCCCGTTATAGGTTCTATCCATATATGTTCTGATCGACAACTCATACTTGATCCAGTTGCTTTTTTGGAATTGAGAGAATACCCCAAATGAATTTGACTTTAGTCCGTTTGTTTCCGAAGTAACTCGCATCAACTAGCACTAGTTTGATGTGAACCTTTAGGAGTAATTCATTAAATTGGTTAGATCTAAACTAATAACATACCCTTCGTATGATCTCACTAAAGATAGCCACATGTATATAGATACACCAACTTTACAGTTCAGCCATCCGCCGAGTTGGGTCTATTTGAAAATAGATAGAATATAGCATTTTTGGGAGATTTTCGGCGGAAGCCACTTATACCAAATATACCAAATTTTGCTAAATGGATATCTGTGTTATGATACAAGCGTCAGTTAAAAAAAAATAGATGAGATTTTGTGCCC